GCTAGCGTAGCTTAATACAAAGCATAGCACTGAAGATGCTAAGATGAGTCCTAAAAAACTCCGCATGCACAAAGGCATGGTCCCGACCTTATCATCAGCTCTAACTTAACTTACACATGCAAGTCTCCGCAGCCCAGTGAGTATGCCCTCAATCCCCCTCCCGGGGACGAGGAGCGGGCATCAGGCACAAAATTTAGCCCAAGACGCCTGGCCTAGCCACACCCCCAAGGGAATTCAGCAGTGATAAATATTAAGCCATAAGTGAAAACTTGACTCAGTTAAAGTTAAAAGGGCCGGTAAAACTCGTGCCAGCCACCGCGGTTAGACGAGAGGCCCTAGTTGATTATATAACGGCGTAAAGGGTGGTTAAGGACAGACAAAAATAAAGCCAAATGGCCCTTTGGCCGTCATACGCTCCTAGGTATCCGAAGCCCAAACACGAAAGTAGCTTTAGCAAACCAACCTGACCCCACGAAAGCTGAGAAACAAACTGGGATTAGATACCCCACTATGCTCAGCCATAAACTTAGGCATCCAACTACAATTAGATGTCCGCCAGGGTACTACGAGCATTAGCTTAAAACCCAAAGGACCTGACGGTGTCTCAGACCCCCCTAGAGGAGCCTGTTCTAGAACCGATAACCCCCGTTAAACCTCACCACTTCTAGCCACCCCAGCCTATATACCGCCGTCGTCAGCTTACCCTGTGAAGGTAATAAAAGTAAGCAAAATGGGCACAACCCAGAACGTCAGGTCGAGGTGTAGCGCATGAAATGGAAAGAAATGGGCTACATTTTCTATAGCAGAATATTACGAACATGCAACATGAAACTGATGCTTGAAGGAGGATTTAGTAGTAAAAGGGAAATAGAGTGTCCCCTTGAACCCGGCTCTGAGACGCGTACACACCGCCCGTCACTCTCCCCTGTCAAAACGCATCAAAAATACCTAATAAATTAGCACTGACAAGGGGAGGCAAGTCGTAACACGGTAAGTGTACCGGAAGGTGCACTTGGATCAAACCCAGGGCGTGGCTGAGTTAGTTAAGCATCTCACTTACACCGAGAAGACATCCATGCAAGTTGGATCACCCTGAACCAAACAGCTAGCTTATCCACCAACGTAACCAAACAATATAAATAAAATAAAATAGACCAAACACCAAAAACTAAACCATTTTTTTACCTGAGTATGGGAGACAGAAAAGGTTCAACAAAGCAATAGAAACAGTACCGCAAGGGAAAGCTGAAAGAGAAATGAAATAACCCATATAAGTAATAAAAAGCAAAGACTAAACCTTGTACCTTTTGCATCATGATTTAGCCAGTAAACACAAGCAAAGAGACCTTTAGTTTGAAACCCCGAAACCAGGTGAGCTACCCCGAGACAGCCTATTAAGGGCCAACCCGTCTCTGTGGCAAAAGAGTGGGAAGAGCTCCGGGTAGAAGTGACAGACCTACCGAACCTGGTGATAGCTGGTTGCCTAAGAAATGGATAGAAGTTCAGCCTCGTACACCTCAAATCAAACAAGCACTAACCAAGATTACAAGAGAAAAACACGAGAGTTAGTTAAAGGGGGTACAGCCCCTTTAACAAAGGATACAACCTTATCCAGGAGGATAAAGATCATAATATATAAAACACACTGTTCTAGTGGGCCTAAAAGCAGCCACCTAAACAGAAAGCGTTAAAGCTCAGACAGAAGAAGGTTTATTATTCTGATAAAAAATCTTACTCCCCTAATATTATTAGGCTAATCCATGCCCCCATGGAAGAGATTATGCTAAAATGAGTAACAAGAAGGCCCGCCCTTCTCCAAGCACAAGTGTAAGCCAAACCGGACTAACCATTGGCAACTAACGAACTCAACCCAAGAGAGCAATGTGAATGATAAAAAAAACAAGAAAACCCCACAACTCAACAATCGTTAACCCCACACTGGAGTGCTACTAAAGGAAAGACTAAAAGAAAAGGAAGGAACTCGGCAAACACAAGCCTCGCCTGTTTACCAAAAACATCGCCTCCTGCAACGTAACCATGTATAGGAGGTCCAGCCTGCCCAGTGACTACAAGTTCAACGGCCGCGGTATTTTGACCGTGCAAAGGTAGCGCAATCACTTGTCTTTTAAATAGAGACCTGTATGAATGGCTAAACGAGGGCTTAACTGTCTCCCCTTTCAAGTCAGTGAAATTGATCTGCCCGTGCAGAAGCGGGCATAATAATACAAGACGAGAAGACCCTTTGGAGCTTAAGGTACAAAACTCAACCACGTCAAGCAACTCAATAAAAAGCAAAAACCTTGTGGAATATGAAGTTTTACCTTCGGTTGGGGCGACCACGGAGGAAAAACAAGCCTCCAAGTGGACTGGGACAAGTTTCCTAAAACCAAGAGAGACATCTCTAAGCCACAGAACATCTGACCAAACATGATCCGACCCCCAAAGTCGATCAACGAACCAAGTTACCCTAGGGATAACAGCGCAATCCTCTCCCAGAGTCCATATCGACGAGAGGGTTTACGACCTCGATGTTGGATCAGGACATCCTAATGGTGCAGCCGCTATTAAGGGTTCGTTTGTTCAACGATTAAAGTCCTACGTGATCTGAGTTCAGACCGGAGTAATCCAGGTCAGTTTCTATCTGTAACGCTACTTTTCCTAGTACGAAAGGATCGGAAAAGAGGGGCCCATACCTAAAGCACGCCCCACCCCTAATTTATGAAAACAAATAAATAAAGCAAAGGGAGAGCCAAAATCCCAGCTGGCCAAAATAAGGACATACTGGGGTGGCAGAGCATGGTAAATTGCGAAAGGCCTAAGCCCTTTTAGCCAGAGGTTCAAATCCTCTCCCCAGTTCATGCTAAACATCCTAATAACCCACCTAATCAACCCCTTAGCCTACATCGTACCTGTTCTTCTAGCAGTAGCCTTCCTAACATTAGTTGAACGAAAGGTACTAGGATATATACAACTACGAAAAGGGCCAAACGTAGTAGGACCCTATGGACTACTACAACCAATTGCCGATGGAGTAAAATTATTTATTAAAGAGCCGGTCCGCCCCTCCACATCATCTCCATTCTTATTTTTGGCCACCCCCATACTAGCACTTACCTTAGCTATAACCCTATGAGCACCAATACCCATACCTCACCCAGTAACTGACCTTAACTTAGGAATTCTATTTATTCTAGCCCTATCAAGCCTTGCAGTATACTCAATTTTAGGGTCAGGCTGAGCATCAAATTCAAAATACGCATTAATTGGAGCCCTACGAGCTGTAGCCCAAACAATTTCATATGAAGTAAGCCTAGGACTTATCCTCCTCTCAGTAATCATCTTTTCAGGGGGGTATACTCTACAAACATTCAACATTACCCAAGAAAGCATCTGACTACTCGTCCCCGCCTGACCCCTCGCCGCAATATGATATATTTCAACACTAGCCGAAACAAACCGGGCACCATTTGACCTGACAGAAGGAGAATCAGAACTAGTATCTGGCTTCAACGTAGAATATGCAGGAGGACCCTTCGCCCTATTTTTCCTAGCCGAGTATGCTAATATTTTATTAATAAATACCCTATCAGCTGTATTATTCCTAGGAGCCTCACACATCCCAAGTGTTCCAGAACTTACAACAATTAATCTCATAGCTAAAGCCGCACTACTGTCAATCCTATTCCTATGAGTACGAGCTTCCTACCCACGATTCCGATATGACCAACTAATACACTTAGTCTGAAAAAACTTCCTCCCCCTAACACTCGCCTTCGTATTATGACACACCGCCCTACCCATTGCACTAGCAGGTCTCCCCCCACAACTATAACCAAGGAACTGTGCCTGAATGCCTAAGGACCACTTTGATAGAGTGACTTATAGGGGTTAAAATCCCCTCAGTTCCTAGAAAGAAGGGAATCGAACCCATACTCAAGAGATCAAAACTCTTGGTGCTTCCTCTACACCACTTTCTAAGGCGGGGTCAGCTAATAAAGCTTTCGGGCCCATACCCCGAACATGACGGTTAAAGTCCCTCCTCCGCCAATGAACCCATATGTACTTATAATTTTATTATCCAGCCTAGGACTAGGAACCACCTTAACCTTTGCTAGCTCCCACTGACTACTTGCCTGAATAGGTTTAGAAATTAATACCCTGGCAATCACCCCACTAATAGCGCAACACCACCATCCCCGCGCAGTAGAAGCAACCACAAAGTACTTCCTTACCCAGGCTACCGCAGCAGCAATAATTCTGTTTGCTAGCACAACAAATGCCTGAATAACAGGAGAATGAAGCATCAATGATCTATCAAACCCCATTGCCAGCACAATATTCATAACTGCTCTAGCACTTAAAATTGGACTCGCACCAATACACTTCTGAATACCCGAAGTCCTACAAGGCCTAGATCTATTAACAGGACTAATCTTATCCACCTGACAAAAACTTGCCCCATTTGCACTAATTGTTCAAACAGCCCAAACCATTGACCCTTTACTATTAACCCTATTAGGAGTTATATCCACACTTGTGGGAGGATGGGGGGGACTAAACCAAACTCAACTACGAAAAATTCTAGCATACTCCTCTATTGCACATATAGGGTGAATAATCATTGTTATCCAATACGCCCCTCAACTAACCCTAATTGCACTACTAACATATATTATTATAACATCCGCAGCATTCCTCACCCTCAAAATATCATTTACCACCAAGATTAATACACTCGCAACAACTTGATCAAAAACCCCAATCCTAATATCAACCACCGCCCTAGTATTATTATCACTGGGAGGCCTCCCTCCCCTCACAGGCTTTATACCAAAATGATTAATTTTACAAGAGTTAACAAAACAGGACCTCCCCCTTATCGCCACAACCATAGCCCTAGCCGCCCTCATTAGCCTATACTTTTACCTACGACTGTGTTACGCAATAACACTAACCATTTCCCCCAACACAACCAACTCAACCACCCCATGACGAATCCAAACAACCCAAGCCCCCCTACCCCTGGCCCTATTTACCGTAACCGCCCTAGGGCTACTCCCAGTAACTCCAACCATTATAATACTAATCACCTAGGGACTTAGGATAATATTAGACCAAAAGCCTTCAAAGCTCTAAGTAGAAGTGAAAATCTTCTAGTCCCTGACTAAGACCTACAAGAGATTAACTTGCATCTCCTAATTGCAAATCAGACATTTTTATTAAACTAAGGCCTTACTAGATGGGAAGGCCTCGATCCTACAAACTCTTAGTTAACAGCTAAGCGCTCAAACCAGCGAGCATCCATCTACTTTTCCCGCCGTTTGACCCAGCAAGGCGGGAAAAGCCCCGGCAGGGGTTAGTCTGCGTCTTTGGATTTGCAATCCAATATGTTCTTCACCACAGGGCTGTGGTAGGGAGAGGATTCAAACCTCTGTCTTCGGGGCTACAACCCACCGCCTAAACACTCGGCCACCCTACCTGTGGCAATCACGCGCTGATTCTTCTCTACTAACCACAAAGACATTGGTACCCTTTATCTCGTATTTGGTGCCTGAGCCGGAATAGTGGGAACTGCCTTAAGCCTCCTTATCCGGGCTGAACTAAGCCAACCTGGATCGCTTTTAGGCGACGACCAAATCTACAATGTAATCGTCACTGCTCACGCCTTTGTAATAATTTTCTTTATAGTAATGCCTATCCTTATTGGAGGGTTTGGGAACTGACTCGTACCATTAATAATTGGAGCCCCAGATATAGCATTCCCACGTATAAACAATATGAGTTTTTGACTTCTACCTCCATCATTCCTACTTCTCCTAGCCTCTTCTGGCGTTGAAGCTGGGGCCGGAACAGGATGAACAGTATATCCACCCCTCGCAGGCAACCTAGCCCATGCAGGAGCATCAGTAGACTTAACAATTTTCTCGCTACATTTAGCAGGTGTGTCATCAATTCTAGGGGCCATTAATTTTATTACTACAACCATTAATATGAAACCCCCAGCCATCTCCCAGTATCAAACACCCCTGTTCGTCTGATCTGTACTTGTAACCGCTGTACTACTTCTCCTATCATTGCCCGTCTTAGCCGCTGGAATTACAATGCTTCTAACAGATCGAAACCTTAATACCACATTCTTTGACCCGGCAGGAGGAGGAGACCCAATTCTTTATCAACATCTATTCTGATTCTTTGGTCACCCAGAAGTCTACATCCTCATCCTTCCCGGATTTGGTATTATCTCCCACGTAGTAGCCTACTATTCAGGTAAAAAAGAACCATTCGGTTATATAGGAATAGTTTGAGCCATGATAGCTATTGGCCTTCTAGGCTTTATTGTATGAGCTCACCACATGTTTACCGTCGGAATAGACGTAGACACCCGCGCATATTTTACATCTGCAACAATAATTATTGCTATTCCAACAGGTGTAAAAGTATTCAGTTGATTAGCTACACTCCATGGAGGATCAATTAAGTGAGAAACTCCTATACTATGAGCTCTTGGGTTTATTTTCCTATTTACAGTAGGAGGACTCACAGGAATTGTATTATCTAATTCATCACTTGACATTGTACTCCATGATACATACTACGTAGTCGCACATTTCCATTACGTACTATCAATAGGTGCTGTATTTGCCATTATAGCAGCCTTTGTGCACTGATTCCCGCTACTGACAGGATATACCCTACACAGCACCTGAACAAAAATTCACTTCACCGTAATATTTATTGGAGTCAACCTCACATTCTTCCCACAACATTTCCTAGGCCTAGCAGGTATACCACGACGATACTCCGACTACCCAGATGCTTACGCACTCTGAAACACAGTATCGTCTATTGGATCACTAATCTCTCTAGTGGCAGTAATTATATTCCTATTTATTTTATGAGAAGCCTTCGCCGCTAAACGAGAAGTAATATCTGTAGAATTAACCATAACAAACGTAGAATGACTTCACGGCTGCCCTCCTCCTTACCACACATATGAGGAACCAGCATTCGTCCAAATTCAATCAAACTAACGAGAAAGGGAGGAATTGAACCCCCATATACTGGTTTCAAGCCAGCCACATAACCACTCTGTCACTTCCTTTTAAAGACATTAGTAAAGCGTAGATTACATCACCTTGTCAAGGTAAAATCGTAGGTTAAATCCCTGCATGTCTTAAACCTAAAACTTAATGGCACATCCAACACAACTAGGATTCCAAGACGCGGCATCACCCGTTATAGAAGAGCTTCTTCATTTCCATGATCATGCACTAATAATTGTATTCCTAATTAGCACTCTAGTGTTATATATTATTATTGCAATAGTCTCAACTAAACTCACTAACAAGTATATTCTAGACTCCCAAGAAATCGAGATCGTATGAACCATCTTACCAGCCGTTATTTTAGTCTTAATTGCTCTACCCTCCTTACGAATTTTATATCTTATAGACGAAATTAATGACCCCCACCTAACAATTAAAGCAATAGGACACCAATGATACTGAAGCTACGAGTACACGGACTATGAAAACTTAGGCTTTGACTCCTATATAGTTCCAACTCAAGACCTTACCCCAGGACAATTTCGACTTCTAGAAACTGACCATCGGATAGTTGTTCCAATAGAGTCCCCAATCCGAGTCCTAGTATCCGCTGAAGATGTATTACATTCTTGAGCTGTCCCATCCTTAGGCGTAAAAATAGACGCAGTTCCAGGACGATTGAACCAAACCGCCTTCATCGCCTCACGCCCAGGCCTATTCTATGGACAATGCTCTGAAATCTGCGGCGCCAATCACAGCTTTATGCCAATTGTAGTAGAAGCAGTCCCACTAGAACACTTCGAAAACTGATCCTCACTAATACTAGAAGACGCCTCGCTAGGAAGCTAAATATTGGACAAAGCATTGGCCTTTTAAGCCAAAGATTGGTGATTCCCGACCACCCCTAGTGAAATGCCACAATTGAACCCCGGCCCTTGATTCGCAATTTTAGTATTCTCCTGACTAATCTTCTTAACCATTATCCCAACAAAAATCTTAAACCATACTTCACCAAATGAACCAACCCCAGTAAGTGCTGAAAAACATAAAACTGAATCCTGAGATTGACCATGATAACAAGCTTTTTTGACCAATTTGCAAGCCCATCCTACCTAGGTATTCCATTAATTGCTATCGCAATTGCACTACCCTGAATCCTCTATCCAGCCCCATCATCCCGATGAGTTAACAATCGCCTCATTACACTTCAAGGATGGTTTATTAACCGATTTACAAACCAATTAATACTACCCCTAAATGTAGGAGGACATAAATGAGCACTTCTATTAGCCTCTCTAATAATCTTCTTAATTACTATTAATATACTAGGCTTACTTCCATACACCTTTACACCCACAACACAACTATCACTTAATATAGGATTTGCTGTACCGCTCTGACTTGCTACAGTAATTATTGGGATACGAAATCAACCAACAGTTGCTCTAGGACATCTACTACCAGAAGGAACACCCATTCCCCTAATTCCAGTACTCATTATTATCGAAACAATCAGTCTATTTATTCGACCATTAGCCTTAGGAGTACGACTCACAGCTAATCTAACCGCAGGTCACCTGCTAATTCAACTTATCGCCACAGCCGTATTCGTTTTACTGCCAATGATACCCACAGTAGCAATTCTAACTGCCGCCGTACTCTTCCTGTTAACACTACTAGAAGTTGCAGTAGCAATAATTCAAGCTTATGTATTCGTACTTCTTCTAAGCCTATACCTCCAAGAAAACGTTTAATGGCCCACCAAGCACATGCCTATCATATAGTTGACCCAAGCCCATGACCCCTGACCGGAGCCGTTGCCGCTCTACTAATAACATCCGGCCTAGCAATCTGATTTCACTTTCACTCAACAACACTAATAACTCTAGGAATAATTCTTCTACTTCTCACAATATACCAGTGATGACGTGATATTATTCGAGAAGGAACCTTCCAAGGTCATCACACCCCTCCAGTACAAAAAGGACTACGATATGGAATAATCCTATTTATTACATCCGAAGTATTCTTCTTCCTTGGATTCTTCTGAGCCTTCTACCATTCAAGTCTAGCACCAACACCAGAACTTGGAGGGTGCTGACCCCCAACAGGAATTATTCCCCTAGACCCCTTCGAAGTCCCACTTCTTAATACCGCCGTACTACTAGCATCCGGAGTTACAGTGACATGGGCCCACCACAGCATTATAGAAGGGGAACGAAAACAAGCAATCCAGTCCCTAACATTAACTATTTTACTAGGATTCTACTTCACCGCCCTCCAAGCCATAGAATACTACGAAGCACCATTCACAATTGCAGATGGAGTTTACGGCTCAACATTCTTTGTAGCCACAGGATTCCACGGACTGCACGTAATTATTGGATCATCTTTCTTAGCAGTTTGTCTCCTACGACAAGTCCAATACCACTTTACATCCGAACACCACTTTGGCTTTGAAGCCGCTGCCTGATACTGACATTTCGTTGACGTAGTATGACTATTCCTCTACGTATCCATCTACTGATGAGGCTCATAATCTTTCTAGTATTAAAGCTAGTACAAGTGACTTCCAATCACACAGTCTTGGTTAAACCCCAAGGAAAGATAATGAATTTAATTATAACCATTTTAGTCATTACAGTAGCCCTATCCACAATCTTAGCAATTGTATCTTTCTGATTGCCCCAAATAAACCCAGACGCAGAAAAGTTATCCCCCTATGAGTGCGGATTTGACCCTCTAGGATCTGCTCGACTACCATTCTCCTTACGTTTCTTCTTGGTAGCAATCCTATTTCTTCTCTTTGACCTAGAGATTGCTCTCCTCCTCCCCCTACCATGAGGAGATCAACTCCACAACCCCACCCAGACATTCTTTTGAGCCACAACAGTCCTAATTCTACTAACCCTCGGATTAATCTATGAATGAACCCAAGGCGGCCTAGAATGAGCAGAATAGGGAGTTAGTCCAAAGCAAGACCTCTGGTTTCGGCTCAGAAAATCGTGGTTTAATTCCACGACCCCCTTATGACACCCGTACATTTTAGCTTTAGCTCAGCATTCATTCTAGGACTAATAGGACTAGCATTCCACCGTACACACCTACTCTCTGCACTCTTATGTTTAGAAGGAATAATATTATCCCTATTTATTGCACTAGCCTTATGGGCCCTGCAATTCGAATCCACAGGATTTTCCACAGCCCCAATATTGCTTCTAGCCTTCTCCGCCTGTGAAGCAAGCACAGGCCTAGCACTACTAGTTGCCACAGCCCGCACTCACGGGACTGACCGCCTACAAAACCTTAATCTCCTACAATGCTAAAAGTGTTAATCCCTACAATTATACTATTTCCAACAATCTGACTTACCTCCCCCAAATGATTATGAACAACTACCACGGCGCACAGCCTCCTGATTGCCTTCATTAGCTTAACATGATTAAAATCATCAGAAACTGGATGATCCTCTTCCAACATATACATGGCCACAGACCTATTATCAACCCCTCTACTAGTACTAACATGCTGATTACTACCACTAATAATTTTAGCCAGCCAAAACCACATCAACCCTGAACCGATTAGCCGACAACGCTCATACATTACACTTCTCGCCTCATTACAGACCTTCCTAATTATAGCATTTGGTGCCACAGAAATTATTATGTTTTATATTATATTTGAAGCCACACTTATCCCAACCCTAATCATTATTACCCGATGAGGAAACCAAACTGAACGCCTAAGCGCAGGAACTTACTTCCTGTTCTACACCTTAGCAGGATCCCTACCACTTCTAGTTGCTTTACTCCTCCTTCAACAGTCCACAGGAACCCTGTCAATATTAGTAATCCAATATTCACAACCACTACAACTCAACTCATGAGGCCATATAATCTGATGAGCAGGTTGTCTAATCGCATTCCTGGTTAAAATACCCCTATATGGAGTCCATTTATGACTACCAAAGGCACACGTAGAGGCCCCAGTAGCAGGATCCATAGTACTTGCAGCAGTTTTACTAAAACTAGGGGGATACGGAATAATACGTATGATAGTTATACTAGACCCTCTATCTAAAGAACTAGCCTACCCGTTTATTATCCTGGCCCTCTGAGGAATTATTATAACCGGTTCAATCTGTCTACGACAAACAGACCTAAAATCACTAATTGCCTACTCATCCGTAAGTCATATAGGACTAGTAGCAGGAGGGATTTTAATTCAAACACCATGAGGGTTCTCAGGAGCAATCATCCTAATAATTGCCCACGGATTAGTATCCTCAGCACTATTCTGCCTGGCTAATACAGCATACGAACGAACACACAGCCGAACAATAATTCTTGCTCGAGGTCTACAAGTAATTTTCCCATTAACCGCAGTCTGATGATTTGTCGCCAACCTAGCTAATCTAGCACTCCCACCACTACCTAATTTAATAGGAGAACTCATAATTATTACAACCTTATTTAATTGATCCCCATGAACAATTTTACTCACAGGTCTAGGAACACTAATTACAGCCGGCTACTCCCTTTACATATTCCTTATATCTCAACGAGGCCCAACACCAAGCCATATTACAGGACTTCAACCATTCCACACCCGAGAACACCTATTAATAACCCTACACTTAATTCCAGTTATCCTCCTAGTAACAAAACCAGAACTCATATGAGGATGATGCTACTGTAAGTATAGTTTAACCAAAATATTAGATTGTGATTCTAAAGACAGGAGTTAAAATCTCCTTACTCACCAAGGGAGAACAGAAAATAGTAAGTACTGCTAATCCTTATCTACCAAGGTTAAAATCCATGGCTTCCTTGCGCTTTCAAAGGATAACAGCTCATCCATTGGTCTTAGGAACCAAAAACTCTTGGTGCAAATCCAAGTGGAAGCTAAAATGATATTAATTATACACTCATCGCTCCTTTTGATCTTTTTTATTCTGTTATACCCATTATTTACCACACTAAATCCCAACCAACAAGAATCCAAAATAGCAGAAATAACCAAGACTGCTGTCAGCTCCGCATTCTTTATCAGCCTCTTGCCACTTATAATTTTCCTAAACCTAAAAACAGAAGGCATCATCACAAACTGACACTGAATAAATACCCAAACATTTGACATCAATATTAGCTTTAAATTTGACCATTACTCATTAATCTTTGTTCCAATTGCCCTATATGTTACCTGGTCTATTCTAGAATTTGCACTATGATATATACACTCCGACCCCAATATTAATCGCTTCTTTAAATATTTACTTACATTTCTAGTAGCCATAATTATTTTGGTTACAGCCAACAACATATTTCAACTATTTATTGGTTGGGAAGGAGTAGGAATTATATCATTCCTGCTCATTGGATGATGACACGGACGAGCAGACGCCAATACAGCAGCTCTCCAAGCCGTTATCTATAATCGAGTAGGAGATATTGGACTAATTATAACCATAGCCTGACTCGCAATAAATTTTAATTCCTGAGAAATCCAACAAATCTTTACCCTATCAAAAGATTTTGATATAACAATTCCACTAGTAGGGCTTGTCCTGGCAGCCACAGGAAAATCAGCCCAATTTGGCCTTCATCCGTGACTCCCGTCCGCCATAGAAGGTCCCACGCCAGTATCCGCCCTACTCCACTCAAGTACCATAGTTGTTGCAGGTATTTTTCTACTGATTCGCCTTCACCCACTTATAGAAAACAACCAACTAGTGCTAACAGTTTGCCTCTGCTTAGGAGCATTAACCTCACTATTCACAGCCACCTGTGCCCTCACCCAAAACGACATCAAAAAAATTGTAGCTTTCTCAACATCAAGCCAGCTAGGACTAATAATAGTTACAATTGGACTAAATCAACCACAACTAGCATTCCTTCATATCTGTACACACGCCTTCTTCAAAGCTATGCTATTCTTGTGTTCAGGATCAATCATTCACAGCCTAAATGATGAACAAGATATCCGAAAAATAGGGGGCTTATTTAATATTATACCTGCTACCTCAACATACTTTACAATTGGCAGTTTAGCCCTAACTGGAACCCCATTCCTAGCAGGATTTTTCTCAAAAGATGCAATTATTGAAGCCCTAAACACCTCTCACCTAAACGCCTGAGCCCTAATCCTTACACTAATCGCTACATCATTCACCGCAGTTTACAGCTTTCGATTAGTATATTTCGTGATCATAGGAACCCCACGATTCCTACCGTTATCCCCCATTAATGAAAATAACCCACTAGTAATTAACTCCATTAAACGACTCGCCTGAGGAAGTATCATTGCAGGTTTTATTATTTCACACAACTTCTTACCAATAAAAACACCAATCATAACAATACCAATCACCCTTAAAATAGCAGCCCTAATAGTAACTATTGCAGGCCTATTAGTAGCTATGGATTTAGCTAACATAACCAGCAAACAAGTAAAAATTACCCCAATAACATCCACACATCACTTCTCCAACATATTAGGATTTTTCCCCGCAGTCACCCACCGACTCCTCCCAAAACTTAAACTCACTTTAGGACAATCAGCCGCCACCCAACTTGATAAAACATGACTTGAGACTGTTGGACCAAAAGGCCTAGCAATAACCCAAATAATTATAGCAAAAATTACAAATGATATTACACGAGGAATGATCAAAACCTACCTAACCATCTTCCTCCTAACCCTAATCTTAGCCACTATCCCAATTCTCCTATGACCTATTTTATGTTTTTATTATTGATGGCTTTGGTTGTGGGTTTGGTTGCTGTTGCTTCTAATCCTACGCCTTATTTTGCTGCTCTTGGATTGGTGGTTGCAGCTGGGGTTGGATGTGGAGTTTTGGTTGGACATGGAGGTTCTTTTTTGTCGTTGGTTCTTTTCTTAATTTATTTGGGGGGGATACTTGTGGTTTTTGCTTATTCGGCAGCTTTAGCTGCTGATCCATTCCCGGAGGCTTGGGGTAATCGTTCTGTGTTAGGGTACGTTTTGATTTATTTACTTGGAGTAGGCTTGGTGGCGGGGCTTTTTTGAGGGGGCTGATATGAAGGTTCTTGGGTGGTTGCGGATGGGTTAAAAGAATTTTCTGTTTTGCGGGGTGATATTAGTGGTGTGGCCGTTATATACTCTTCTGGTGGAGGGATGTTAGTTATTTGTGCTTGGGTATTACTTTTAACCTTATTGGTTGTGTTGGAGCTTACCCGTGGGTTAAGTCGTGGGACTCTTCGAGCGGTTTAGAATTCTTGCTCAGACTTTAACCGAGACTAGTGACTTGAAGAACCACCGTTGTTATTCAACTACAAGAACCATAATGGCAAGCCTACGAAAAACGCACCCTCTCATTAAAATCGCTAACGACGCACTAGTTGATCTACCAGCACCATCCAACATTTCTGCATGATGAAACTTTGGATCTCTTCTAGGACTATGCTTAATTACCCAAATTTTAACCGGGCTATTCCTAGCTATACACTACACCTCTGATATCTCAACTGCATTCTCATCAGTAACCCACATCTGCCGAGACGTAAATTACGGATGACTAATCCGTAACATACACGCAAACGGAGCATCATTCTTTTTCATCTGTATTTATATACACATCGCCCGAGGCCTGTACTATGGATCTTACTTATATAAAGAAACCTGAAATATTGGCGTAATCCTTCTATTACTAGTCATAATAACAGCCTTCGTTGGTTACGTACTCCCATGAGGACAGATGTCCTTTTGAGGTGCTACAGTAATTACAAACCTATTATCCGCCGTCCCCTACATAGGAGATATGTTAGTCCAATGAATCTGAGGTGGTTTCTCAGTAGATAATGCAACACTAACACGATTCTTCGCATTTCACTTCCTGCTACCATTTATCATCGCCGCCGCAACTATCCTACACCTCCTATTTCTTCACGAAACAGGATCAAATAACCCAATTGGGTTAAACTCAGATGCAGACAAAATCTCTTTTCACCCATACTTTACATACAAAGACCTTCTTGGGTTCGTAATTATATTACTAGCTCTTACACTTCTAGCATTATTTTCCCCTAACTTATTAGGAGACCCAGAAAACTTTACCCCTGCAAACCCATTAGTCACTCCCCCACATATTAAACCAGAATGATATTTCCTATTTGCCTACGCCATTCTACGGTCAATCCCAAACAAACTAGGCGGTGTTCTTGCATTACTATTCTCAATCCTCGTACTAATAGTAGTACCACTTCTCCACACCTCGAAACAACGAGGACTAACATTCCGTCCTATCACCCAATTCCTATTCTGAACTTTAGTGGCAGATATGGCCATCCTGACATGAATTGGAGGTATACCAGTAGAACACCCATTTATTATTATTGGACAAATCGCATCCGTATTATACTTTGCACTATTCCTTGTTTTTATCCCCCTAGCAGGGTGAATAGAAAACAAAGCATTAGAATGAGCCTGCACTAGTAGCTTAGCCTAAAAGCATCGGTCTTGTAATCCGAAGATCGGAGGTTAAATTCCTCCCTAGCGCCCAGAAAAGAGAGATTTTAACTCCCACCCCTGGCTCCCAAAGCCAGAATTCTAAACTAAACTATTTTCTGGAGTAATGTACTCCTTTATGGTTTAGTACATAATATGCTTGATTTTACATAGATGTGTTAATGCATCTATGTATTATCACCAGCTCACTATTTTAACCATAAAGCAAGTACTAATTATTAAGGTATACATAAAGCATATCATTAAGACTCAGAAATACTAGTATTTCGACCTGGGAAATAGATTACTCCCCAAAAATTTGACCTCAAATTTTTCCTTGAATAATTAACTATAATTTTAAATAAACATATTAATGTAGTAAGAAACCACCAACCAGTTTATATAAATGCATATTATGCATGATAGAATCAGGGACACTAATTGTGGGGGTTGCACAATATGAATTATTACTGGCATCTGGTTCCTATTTCAGGAACATAACTGTAATAATCCCCCATTCGGATAATTATATCTGGCATCTGGTTAAGTTAGAGGTGTAGTACATATGTCTCGTTACCCACCATGCCGAGCGTTCTTTTATATGCATAACGTTATTTTTTCTGGTTTCTTTTCACTTGACATCTCACAGTGCAAATATAAATGATAATCAAGGTGGAACATATTCCTTGCATGTGTTAATATAAGTGAATTCTTATAAGACATAACTTAAGAATTACATATATCTCAATCAAGTGCATAACATATCCATCTCTTGTTCAACTATACTTACTATAGTGCCCCCTTTGGTTTTTGCGCGACAAACCCCCCTACCCCCCTACGCTCAGAGTATCCTGTTTTCCTTGTCAAACCCCTAAACCAAGGAGGACCCGAGAACGTATAAGCCAACGAGTTGAGATATAAATTGGCTATCCATTATATATATATATATATATATATGCATCAATTTTTATATTTTTATCAGTTTTGTAATAGCCTAACAAACCCTGCCAAAAATTCGTAAAAATTTCCCGACACTAAGTATCCTAATATAATAAACCA